CAGCTCTTGCGCGAAGTCAGGGGTGTTCAAAGGCGTGGTTGGGGTTTTTTAGTCTAGACCTGGATGCCTACCTTCCTTTACTTCAAGGTGAGATAGATAAGGGATCCCCAAGCCCAGATCTCTTAATAAGAGCAAGGGCTCGTACTGACCTAGACCCCAGACGAAGATAGTTCCCTCCCCAGGAATAACTAATTGGGGGAGATCGCCCTTTTGCTTTTTTCTCCGCTCCGGAGCTAGGGTAATATATAAGTGCAGATCCGGGGACTCTCTCCGAAGGCCAACTTCTTTTGGGTCTCTTTCCCGAAGTCGTGGGTGTTCAAGGATCGAACTGGATCTTGTACTTCAAGTTGGTCTCAGGGGTCCCCACCCCACGCTTTCTAAGAGTGAAGTCTATATGGCAGTATCCCCAACCGGTTAGCTTCCTACCTTCAGGATTAGCTTATTGGGACTCCCTCCTACGTCGAACTTCTTCTTCATCTATTTCCCCAAGTCGGGTGTTGGGTTTAAAAGAATAGATCGCCCTTCTTTTTACTGAAAGTTGAGATATGGGGCTGACACCGCCAGGTTGATCTATTACGAAAAGAGCTCGGCTAATAGGGTCTCGCCTCCGTACTACCTAATTTACTAACTAGAAGTAGAGTATATGTTAGGACAAGGCGAAGGGTAGTTCCCTACCTTCAGGATTACCTTCTATAGAATCTCTCCTGCGGCCTCGTTCTCGTGAGCCCCCCTAATAAAGCTAAGTCAAGAATATGGAGACTCGGTTCTTTCTCGTGGATCCCAAAGTCGGGTGTTGGTTCTCTAAAATCAAAGTCGGCGTCTGGTTTAAAGGATAAACATAGATTAGACCGCCCCTCTTTTTACTTACAGGTGAGATAAGTTGCCCCCACTCCACGGGTTCTAGGAGTCAAGTCTATGGGTAGGAAAGAACAGAATGGTATTCCTCTGAAACATCCTACCCCTACAAAGGGGACCACCAAAAGTGTATGGGTAGGACCCCCCAGCCGGTTAGCTGCCTCTGCTGTTCTTTCAGCTCCAAAAGTGGATTTTCTTTGCCTGAGTGAGCTCCTTTGTTGATGCCAATAAGGGGTCTATGCCCGCGCTTCGAGCTCGCTCTTAAAGTGAGTCTGCTTTCGTCATTGGCCCCATTCCGAGATGGAGAGTGTATCCTGCGTCTTCTTTCTTTTCTCCTGAGTTAGGCTCAAAGTCGGTGTTAGGTTTTTTCGTATCGAAATAGGTCGCCCCTTCTTTCAGGACACGAAAGGGGCATCGCATCTAGGTCTAGAATAACAAAACAAAGACCGACTTCGCGCTTCGAGAAAGAAATGCAGAAGAAGTTCGACGTAGGAGTGCTTCCCCTTTCTTCCCCTTCTATTTCGGTTTTTGCAATCCCTCCTTCCACCAAGGGAAGAAAGTGCCTTCGCTCTGCTGCGCTTAGACCGCTACCCCAGACATGGGGCCGGAGCTCACTACGAAAGCTCCTACCGATCACGCTTAGCTATCGATACACTCAGTATGTGAGTACTCATCTATCTACTAACCAAAATCACTCCCAAACTCCCACTTTAAAGAGAGAGAAGAGCTGCAACCTATTCTCTGCTTTCGGTAAATCAGCTGTTAGGTCCTTGTAGCTAGTAGGAAGGAAGGACAGAGAATCATGGTATTCTCTCCCTAGGCCGTGGTAACCTTCCTAGCGCTTCTGGCCCATAAGCTCTCCGTCGATTAGAATATGTCTTTCCTGCTCTTAGGACTGCCCTTGACCTATCCTATCCAGCTAGTAGTCCTCCCCCAGCCGAGCTAGTCTTCTTACTTTCCTATTCTAGTAGTTTTCTTTCTCCTATCTTAGTAGCGGACTCTCTTCTGCGATCTGTCTTCTTTCCTTTGGGATTGGATCTTGCTCTTAGACGAAGAGCGTAGGATAAGGACAGAACAGAATAGATTATATGGGCAGCTAGGCCCAGAGCGTAGTATAGAGAAGAAAGATTCTATGACTTACATTCCCTTCCTTCCTTTGCTTGGAGTGGCATAAGGCCTCACAGGCCCAATGCGATCTTTCCGCTGTTCCGCTATCCGCTGATTCTATCCGCTGCATTGACTCTGAATGTGATCTACGGGCTTCAAACAGGCATAGCCAGAATGTACCGAAAGTCTGAAGACTAGCCCGAAAGCTTCTGTCTTGGAAGAACCAATTTCATAGATAGAGAGAGAAGACTATGGTGCCTTTCCTTCAAGTTCTCTTTTCTGTCCTGAGGAAAGAAAGCAACTTGCGGAGGAGGAGCTTGGATTCTTCTCTCGATCTTCTTGTTGCAAAAGTCTATATTATAGTAGAGTCTGGCTAGGAAGAAAGTCCCAAAGATGAAGATGAGACTGAAAGCTTCGGTCCTGGAATAAGGAATTTCATAGATAGAGAGATCATCCTACCGGTTGAGTTATTGAGCTTTCCCTGCCTAGGCGTGGGTAGGTCTTTGTCAGACCAAGTGATGGACAGCCATACCATAATAGGCCAACAGGAGCTGATTCGACTGTCTGTCCTTTTAGGTCATTCCTGAGTGAAGGGCAGAGGTCGACTTTCAAGGATAAACATAGATCGCCCCTTTCGTGTATTTCGACGTTGGTTGATCAAAAGGGTCGCCAACCGGGGGGCAAGGGTTCTTAAAGTTGGAGTTCGGGCATTTCTGTCTGTCTGCGAGCGCTCGCTCCGCAATAAGTATTGTCATTAGGGTAGGCCCTGTGGATTCTCACACATCATATTTTATGCTGGAAGTAACATATTTTATATATTGGCCAGACATGGATGGCTACAGATAGCTCCAACTCAAGACCAACACAGTGGGCACTACAATCGCCAGAGGAAAAAGGAAAGGTACCCCCTTTACAGTGGCATCCTAGAAAACGATTGCTTGCAAGGGCAAGGTGGCATCAACTCATTCCAATATGGGGCAACCCTCACTCGACAAAAGGCAAAGCAAACTCAATTCAAGAGCGAGGTTTGTTTTTAGGATCCCCTTCTGGCACGAATGAGAAAGCAGCCAGCTGAGCTGGTAGAACAGGAAAAGCAGCACGCGTGTGGAAGTCAAAGGAAGGTGCGCACCTATGTCCATCCTAACAAAACCAAAACCCCGACTTGGGCAATACCTGCAGGTTGAATTATCCAGAGGTTTCTCTCTCAATAGAAGGAATGGGGGAGTCCGGGCGCGGGAACTATCTTCGTATTGGTCGGAAGCTCTATAACCATCCCCAAAGAGAGGAAGTCAACGATAGCTACTAACAGAGCTCAAAGCAGAAAAGAAAGCGGAAGAGACAGACGCAAGGAAGAGAAGAGGCCAGAGGAGGTGCTATTGCCCTCTCGTCCTAGCAGCCGATCACTCACTAATAGCGTATACCAGGAGGAGAGGAATGAAGAAACCTAGTACTGACTCTCGTCTGGAATGGGAGGACGGGTTGAATAAGTCCTTATGGAGCTGGGAGCCCAGTTAAGTTTGATTATTCCCTGGAACAAACTCACTCCATAGGGAAGGCAAAGCAAACTCACTTGGGAAGCTCATTGGTTTAGCCCTTGGGGAGCTATAAGCACCATTAAAGTGACACTCTACTTCTTACCGAGTCCTTCAACCAACCTAGGTTTCACTTTCTATCTAGCCTTAGCTCGGCGACTAGAAGCAAGATTCCATCAGCTATTTACATAGCCTAAAGGTTTTTTTCCAGAAACTAAAGGAGCAAGATCTAGCTACAAAAAGATCCAATCTAAGACTCTCTTTTCCTTCCAACTCTACCAGGAACCTTTTCCAGCCGGTCCCACATCAGGCACCACCAGTGGGAGGTCAAGTGGCATTGAGGAGATAAAAAAGAGAGAGGAGACCGGCCATTTCTTATGATTATGTTTTGTATCTGCATGAGGACGGTACACTTGTAGATGACCCAGTCACGTTTTCACAAGCCATAGATTGAAAGGATTCCTCGAGGTGGTATGATGCCATGAAGGAGGAGATGAACTCCATGGACAAGAATAAGGTTTGGTTGATTAGAGTTGCCTGAAGGAGCCAAGCCCGTAGGGTGTAAATGGGTCTATAAGAGTCTATAAGACCCAGAGGGACTCAAAAGGCAAGATTGTTAGATACAAGGCCAGGCTTGTCGCCAAGGGGTTCACTCAGAAAGAGGGCATCGACTACACTGATACCTTCTCTCCGGTTTCTAAGAAGGACTCACTCAGGATAATCATGGCTTTGGTGGCTCATTTTGACTTAGAGCTTCACCAGATGGATGTGAAGACGGCTTTCCTCAATGGGGATCTACAGGAGGAAGTGTACATGGACCAACCTTTTGGCTTCTCGCAGGAGGGCAGCGAGCATTTAGTGTGCAGGTTAAGGAAGTCGATATACGGACTGAAACAAGCTTCCCGTCAGTGGTACCTCAAATTCAATGAGGTGAGAATGACCTTTGGGTTTAAGGAAAACACTGTTGATCAGTGTATATACCTCAAGGTCAGTGGGAGCAAGTTTCTCTTTCTAGTCCTATATGTTGACGACATACTGCTTGCTAGCAGTGATCTAGGGCTGTTGCACGATACGAAGGCATTCCTCATAAGGAACTTTGAGATGAAGGATATGGGTGAAGCCAACTATGTCATTGGCATTGAGATTCACAGAGACATCTCCAGAGGTATCCTCGGACTATCTCAGATGGCCTAAATCCCAAAAGTATTAGAGAGGTATGATATACAGCACAGCAAACCTAGTGTGGCACCTGTACAGAAGGCTGAGTGTAACTCAGCGCTTCGCAGTGCCCGAGGAGCGATATAGAGAAGGATAAGATTAAGAGCATTCCATATGCTTATGCTGTTGGAAGCTTGATGTACGCCCAGACGTGTACACGGCCGGACATTGCCTATGCTGTGGGTTTACTAGGTAGATACCAAAGTCACCCAGGCATGGAGCATTGGAAAGCTGCCTTCAAAGTCATGAGGTATCTTCAGGGGACCAGAGACTACATGATCACATAAT